TACATCTGTAACAGTCACAATGGTGTTGTTGAAACTTGCTTGAACATGAATAACTCCCTTTGGTATTCTACGTGCACTTTTACGTGAACCACTACGCCCATTCCTACGTGAACCCGTTCTTGCTAGAGATTTTGCCATACTTTATCATCGAATTCAGAGATATATGGATATATCCATTTCATGTTAAAGGAGATTTTATCTTTTTCATTGGATCGGATCCTTTATGTTAGAGAGTCCATTTTAACAAGATTAGCCCTGTCTTTGTTTATGTCTCGGGTTGGAACAAATTACTATAATTCGCCCCCTCCTACGGATCAGTCGACATTTTTCACAAATTTTACGAACGGAGGACCTTATTTTCATAGTTGTCGTTCCTTAACTTAATTCCGAATATACTTTTGGATTGGAAGAAAATAAGTTTCTTGAAATTTTAAACCTCGAATTCCAGCTCCATGGGGGGGCATGTTGAAGTTGAAAAAACCGCCTAATCTTTCGAATCCTTTTTGTGGAGTCTATAAACTATACGTTTTCTGGTTGAAGCATAACATAAAGACTTACTTCAACCTTGACTGCTATTATACGTATCAAACTAAAGCCCGTGGGATACTTCCTGAACCATAACCTAGAATTAGATCTTCATTATCTAAATGAAACCTGAACATACCATTAGGTAGTGATTCACTAATTTAAGCTTCATGAATAATTTTTTTTGTTCTTTCATTTTAGCATTCTAGGTAAAACCCCTAGAAGTATCAACAAATGTAGGAAGAGTGATATCAACTACTCCGCCCCTTTTCGTTGACAAAAAACTCCGAATACAATGCGGATATCATAAAGATTACCATATATAACACAAAATTTCTCCGCCGATTCCTTGTAGTCGAGCCTCTCGGTCTGTCATTATACCTCGAGAAGTAGAAAGAATTACAATCCCCATCCCGCCTAGAATTCTAGGAATTCGTTGATAGTTAGAATAAATTCGTAGGCCAGGTCTACTAATCCGTTTTAAATTTAAAATAGTTCTAGATGGTCCTTTCCTATTCCTTCTATGTCGTAGGGTTAAAACAAAAAAATATTTGTTGTTTTCCTGATGTTTTCTCACGTTTTCGATAAAACCTTCTCGTAAAAGTATTTTAACAATGTTTTCGGTGATCTTAGTAGATGCTATTCGAACCGTCCCTTTTCTATTCATGTCGGCATTTCGTATAGAAGTTATTATGTCGGCAATAGTGTCCCTACCCATGATAAACTAAAATTATTCTTTCCTCCCATTTTTGATATAATCAACATGTTTTTATTTCAATTTTATTAAAATATTTAATATTTAACATAGTATTTAAAAATTCTTTAATTATGTTAAATATAAGGTATATGCGTGAGATACAATCTAATTTCATACAAATACTATGTATAATAGAACTATCATCTTATAATACCTCAGGAGCTAATGAGACTATTTTAGTGAAACTTAACTGTCTCAACTCTCGGGCAATCGCACCAAAAACTCGAGTTCCTTTTGGATTTCCTTCTTGATCAATAACAACTGCAGCATTGTCATCATATCGTATTATCATACCGTTGTCACGTTTAAGTTCTTTACAAGTGCGTACAATTACAGCTCTGATCACTTCTGATCTTTCTAGAGGTGTGTTTGGTAATGCTTCCTTGATCACAGCAACAATAATGTCACCGATATGAGCATATCGGCGATTACTAGCTCCGATGATTCGAATACACATTAATTCTCGAGCCCCGCTATTATCCGCTACATTCAAATGGGTTTGAGGTTGAATCATATCATTTTTGAATCTGTTCTTTCAATGCAAAGCAAAGAGTGAAGGAAAAAAAAGAAATATTGTTTGTCCAAAAAAAGAAACCTGCAATTTTTTTATCCCCAAGACTTTTTTCTTTGGTTCTACGTTCCTATTTATCCCGAAATAATGAATTGAGTTCGTATAGGCATTTTTGAGGCCGCTATTGAAATAGCCTTTCTGGCTATATTTTCTGCTACTCCACCCATTTCATAAAGTATTCTACCTGGTTTAACGACAGCTACCCAATATTCGGGAGATCCTTTACCCGAACCCATACGTGTTTCTGTAGGTCTTACTGTAACGGGTTTGTCTGGAAATATACGTACCCATATTTTTCCACCACGCCGCACATTTCGTGTCATTGCTCGTCGCCCTGCTTCTATTTGTCTAGATGTGATCCAAGCTGGTTCAAGTGCCTGAAGAGCATATTTACCGAAAGAAATACGATTGCCTCGACAAGATATCCCTTTCATTCTTCCTCTATGTTGTTTACGAAATCTGGTTCTTTTGGGGTTATAGTTGATGCTTCTTTTTCAATTTCATCTCTACTACAAAACCGGACATGAGAGTTTCTTCTCATCCGGCTCCTCGCGAATTAAAGGATTCAAATTTAATGAAAATATACTGAATTTTTTATTCTTTTTTTTATAACGAATCGTTTTTTTGTTTTGTCTTTTATCATATTG